TTGTGATTCAACATTAAAAGAACAGAATCACGCTCTGTAGGATTTGAACCTACGACATCGGGTTTTGGAGACCCACGTTCTACCGAACTGAACTAAGAGCGCTTTATTATGATGGGAGATACGGATGTCAAGAAAAGGATTCTTTTTGTACCCCCAATACATCTTGTATGTATAGTATCATAAAATGGTAGATTGTGTCCAATTTTAATCGATCTCAATTGACCCCTCGTTACTGTCCATAGGAGAAGTGATAAGTAGGGATGACAGGATTTGAACCCGTGACATTTTGTACCCAAAACAAACGCGCTACCAAGCTGCGCTACATCCCTTTCATTTGTTGTACAGTGCCATTGTAGGGAATCCATGTTTTGTTTTCCACATCATAATTTCCTCTATCTAAATAGAATTTATTTTGCCATTTCTTCTTTTTGGTTTTTTGGTTTCATTCTCATAAAGAATTATATACATACCTAACGTATAAACGTATAAAGGAATGAATATTTATCAGTAGTGCTCAGGAAGGAGGGTTCATCTTTTTCTGTTTTAGGGACAGGTAGATTTCATCTACCGGATCGTTGTATATATCCATTTTGGTTAGAGATTCCCCGTACAAATGATCTTTAACTACATATGCATCTGATCATATATGTATTACAATATACAATAAAGTCAATAAAGTTCACTTTAAAGAAGGAGGATTTTCAATGCGAGATATAAAAACATATCTCTCCACGGCACCTGTGCTAACTACTCTATGGTTCGGGTCTTTGGCAGGTCTATTGATAGAGATCAATCGTTTATTCCCAGATGCGTTGACATTCCCCTTTTTTTCATTCTAGTTATTGACATGGGAAGGGATCAAGAAGATTAGAGATACAATAAATTCTCTGTGACTAACCCCCCCCTTTTTCAGTTCTTTAGGATAGGAAAGAAAGAGTAAAGAATAAAAGTGGATTGAATCTCATCGAAACTCGGGTTCGGGTTAATATAGGGAGAACAGAAATGGAAATGTGGGTCGAGGGCAGGCTGTTCAAGATCATACAAGATACTAAATGAAATACTGGGATTGGGAATAATTGATAGTTAGAAATATTTGTATTACTTAATAATTTGATTACTCTATTGATTGCAACGAAATCTTTCATAATTGAATTGGATTTCGAGTTAGCAACTTCTCGTCTATTTATTTTTCATTCCTTTCTTCTTCGCTTCGGTTCGAATCGAAAATAGAAGAATTGAGTGAATTCAAAATCCAAAGGAGGTTCATGGCTAAGGGTAAAGATGTCAGAGTAGTAGTTATTTTGGAATGTACCAGTTGTGTCCGAAATGGTTTGAATAAAGAATCGCGGGGCATTTCCAGATATATTACTCAAAAGAATCGACACAATACACCTAGTCAATTGGACTTGAAAAAATTCTGCCCTTATTGTTACAAACATACGATTCATGGGGAGATAAAGAAATAAATCGAACGGAACGCGTGTGCCACTCTTCCAAGGAAGAGGAAGAAATTACATATATATATAATATATACAAATCCAGTCCTATTTTGGTCGGATCCGAGATGAATGAAGAAATAGGATTTTAGAAATAAGAAATAAACCATGGATAAATCCAAGCGGCCCTTTCATAAATCCAAGCGATCTTTTCATAGGCGTTTGCCCCCAATTGGATCGGGGGATCGAATTGATTATAGAAACATGAGTTTAATTAATCAATTTATTAGTGAACAAGGAAAAATATTATCTAGACGAGTGAATAGATTAACCTTGAAACAACAACGATTAATTACTATTGCTATAAAACAAGCTCGTATTTTATCTTCGTTACCTTTTCTTAATAATGAGAAACAGTTTGAGAGAACCGGGTCGATCCCTAGAACTACTGGTCCTAGAACCAGAAATAAATAAGCCTATTCTTCTCAATCGAATCAAAACTCTAATTCGAACTCAGATTGAAGTTTTGTTCGAAAAAGCCGAGAGATTGTCGCGCCGTAATGTAATAATAAAAAAAAGAATGGGGGAAGAATAAATCTTTTTTTTTATTGAAACGTGTTCGTTCATTCCTACTACTTATCTTATCATACGAATTTCTACTATACCCTCCCGGAGTTCATTCTCCGGGGAACTCCGTTTAAAGTATTCCAGTGAATTCCTTCCAATCTCCTTATTTGATGATCGCATTGGAAATCGTGTCAAGACAATTCCTATTTGATATGGCTATTTGTGCAGGTATTTTACGATTAAGAAGCAACTGCCTCTTGTACAGATCAAGTATTAATCGACTATAACTATGGGATCCCCTATTCTCACGAGTTACTGCATTTATCCGAGTGATCCACAAACGACGAAAACTTCTCTTTCGCCTGCCTCTATCCCGATGAGTGGAAACCAAAGCTCTCATTTTCTGTTGAGTAGTAGTTCGAGTAAGTCTTGAATGAGCCCCTCGAAAGGTTGCTGCAAATAAACGAATTTTTGTTCTACGTCTCCGAGCTATATATCTTCGTCTAACTCTGGTCATTGAATCAAAAGAAACTTTGATGAATAACTAATTGATTTCTTTTCTTTCAGTCATTCTTTTCCCCTCTCCTGGTTTATTAATAACAAAACGGATTCTTCCGATGTATAAAATGAAAATACAAATTCCAATGGCTTTTGCTACTATAACCTTCCCAACCACGATTTTTTGATTTCTTCCAGGCATTTCACCTCAAAAAAAAAAAAGAAATTGTACCGATATTAGGTATAAAATAAATCGTAAATGGACAAATAGTGGCTTCCATCGTTTCTATGGTTACTTCTTAAACGGCGAGGTCCTCTCTATACACCGGAGCCCCTTTCCTCATTTAATCAATGTTATTGGTAACTTGTACAGTTCACGCTCTTTGGCTCTACCGATGAATTATCGAGTAATAGGTCTTTTTTCAATGGGATCTATCCATACAGTGACGGTATTTAATTATGAAGGTTGAATAGGTAGCTGACCCTGTTAGTCCGTTCTTGCAAGAGTAGGAGCATAATCTTTCTGCTTCTTAAATATCATTCCCCCGCTTAATGGATAACCATTTGCTACCAATGGGAATTGCTTTTCATCTCAAATCGAGGTGATTGGATTTGCACCAATGGAAACCATAAATTCCATACAAATAGAGGTATACGAGAGATCTTTATTTTTCGATAGTGAATGGAGTTCTTTCATTCTATTCATTGGTACGAGTCATTGATACTGTAAAAGTCGTCTCATTTGTTCTAGCTCATGATCTGAACGAGTCGCACATACACCCTAGTACATGTTCCTCGACGCTGAGGACATCCTCGAAGAGCGGGGGATTTCGTGACATTTCTGATTGGCTGTCTTGTGTTTCTAATAAGTTGTTTAATAGTTGGCATGCTGAATCATATACAGAATGGGCTGGTTTAGATCGATCCTAACCGGATGATTATGAATTACTTCTTTACCCAGGTAAGAAGATAAAAGATCAAATAAGGGTTCATTCAAATTATGATTCGAAATGGAATCAAAGATTTATGCGAAATCCCCGGTATTTTCGATCGCTACAAGATCAACAATGCCATAATCTTGGGCTTCTGTTGCTGACATAAAAACATCCCTTTCCATGTCTTCGGATACAACCCATAAAGGATTGCCCGTTCTTTGTACATAAACCCTTGTGAGGGTTTCGCGGAGTTTCAGTAGTTCTTCCGCTTCCAGGATAAATTCTCCTGTGGGTGCCTCATAAAAAGAACTAGCAGGTTGATGGATCATAACCCTGATGATATAACATAATGAACGATTCCTCTATCTCGCATGATTGGGCGAAGGGAAGGGGTAAAGAATAACAAGCAGGGAGAAAAAGATAGAATTGAACAACCGTACAGGCATCTTTTGTGCATACGGCTCTGTAATGGAATTTTTTTTCTCTTTTTTCATCGAAGAAAGAGACAAGTCGAATCTATCAGACCCAGATCGTTGAATGATCCATTTACCATCCTTCCTTTCAGAGTAATCAAAAAATACTATGATGGTTCCGTTGCTTTATATATTTATCTCGTCTGTGATTCAGCAATCCCAAAGTTTCTTTCTGATCCGATCAAATAAAAATAAGTAAAAAATGATCTTTTTTTTTTTATTTTCACACTCTTTCATAACATAAATATTGGAAAGAGACTTCTGATGTGGAAGCAAAAAGGTTTGTGACGCTGAAATGGACCCCGATACATAAGATCAAGTCGGAAATAACCTTTCTTTCATACTACTATCTCGATACATAATCTCATATTATGAAAAAATAATAATAGTTTGCTCATATCGAACTTGAAATGCCATGCTATTATTACTTAATATTATTATTATTTTATTCATATTCCATATGACGAAGGCATAGTCTTTTTTTCTCTCAAATAAAAAAACTCATTGGCGCCAAGCGTGAGGGAATGCTAGACGTTTGGTAATTTCTCCTCCAACCAGGATGAAAGATCCCATTGAAGCGGCTAATCCCATGCATATTGTATGCACATCTGGTGGCACAAATTGCATAGTATCATAAATAGCTATTCCTGGGATTACCCATCCGCCGGGAGAATTTATAAACAAATAAAGATCCCTGGTATCATCCTCTATACTGAGATATACCATGAGACCAACAAGTTGATTCGAGATCTCGCTATCAACTTCTTGGCCTAAAAAAAGTAATCTTTCTCGATGAAGTCGGTTGATTAGGACAAAATTCTATTCCTTAGGAACCGTACACGCACCTTTGGGTGCATACGGTTCAAAAAATCAAAATTGAGAAAAAAAAAAATAAATTGTCGATTCCAGCCCTATTTCTTTTTTCGTAGCGGGCTTTTTCTTCCATTTTTTAAGAAACATGAGTTTTGACTTGCTTCCCTATAAAATAAAAAAAGAATTCACTGAACTTATCGAGCTAACCCCTCATTGATGTATTGTTTCATCGAGATCTAAATCACGATGTAATTTTCTTGTTCCCGAATGGGCCTCTTCCACTCTTTTAGGTTTATGCTCTACTCCGGGTAAAGATCTGCCCGAATTCGATTTGCACATATAGGACAAATGATCCCAGTACCACTTCTTTTTGCTATGACTTCTTTTTTTTTTTTTTCAATTTGTTTCATTTTCATGCCTTCCACAAAATATTCGATGTATTCATCATATTATTCCATTAATTGGCAATTTGGGATCACTCATATGGTATAAAGGAATCATTTATGATAGGGTGGTAATCATACATGGATTACCTTGGTATTTTCTGAACGGAGCCTGTATACTTCATTTTATTGGTCCAAGCCAACCATAAATTCTTTTAATTGAGAATATTGATCCTCCAACCAAATAAATTGATCTAATTGCACTTCACGCTTCGAATTATTGATGGTTCAATCAATCTTTCTTGGGCGAAACAGAGGATATCTCGATCGGGGGAGAGAACGGGGAAATCCCATATGACCCAATATGTCTGACAAGTCACACTATACGTCAACCCAAACTGCATCTTCCTCTCCAGGACTCCGAAAAGGTACTTTTGGAACACCAATGGGCATTAAATGAAAGAAAAATGAAGTATTCTATTTCACTTTGATGTGGAAACGTAACAAACAATGGTTTATTGTCTTCATAATATTGTCGTTTATCGTATTTTATCGATAGATTGGAAGATTCATAGAGGAAGACGGAATAAAGGAAAATTCTTACGAACGGATCGTTCGAATGAGAAACAAGTATCTATACATTCGCTCACAAAAAATAGGATTAATCCCCCCATTGCGTATTGGTACTTATTGGGTATAGAATAGATCTGCTTCTCTTTGTTCCTACGAACAGAATTGTTCAATTATTACTAACGGAACAGAATAAATATTAACCCTTGTTTCGAGATAATCCAATGAAAAGGTGAGGTCCATAGCATAGTTATTTCCAATGTGATAAAGTTACATAGTATCTATTTTATCTTTGAGAAAGGGGTATTTCCATGGGTTTGCCTTGGTATCGTGTTCATACCGTCGTATTGAATGATCCCGGTCGGCTGCTTTCTGTCCATATAATGCATACAGCTCTAGTTTCCGGTTGGGCCGGTTCGATGGCTCTATACGAATTAGCAGTTTTTGATCCTTCTGACCCCGTTCTTGATCCAATGTGGAGACAGGGTATGTTCGTTATACCCTTCATGACTCGTTTAGGAATAAACAATTCATGGGGCGGTTGGAGTATTACAGGAGGAACTATAACGAATCCGGGTATTTGGAGTTACGAAGGTGTGGCCGGGGCACATATTGTGTTTTCTGGCTTGTGCTTCTTAGCAGCTATCTGGCATTGGGTGTATTGGGACCTAGAAATATTCTGTGATGAACGTACGGGAAAACCCTCCTTGGATTTGCCCAAGATTTTTGGAATTCATTTATTTCTCTCAGGGGTGGCTTGCTTTGGGTTTGGCGCATTTCATGTAACAGGCTTGTATGGTCCTGGAATATGGGTATCCGATCCTTATGGCCTAACCGGAAAAGTACAATCTGTAAATCCAGCGTGGGGTGCGGAAGGTTTTGATCCCTTTGTTCCGGGAGGAATAGCCTCTCATCATATTGCAGCAGGTACATTGGGTATATTAGCAGGTCTATTCCATCTTAGTGTCCGCCCACCCCAACGTCTATACAAAGGATTACGTATGGGCAATATTGAAACTGTCCTTTCCAGTAGTATCGCTGCTGTCTTTTTTGCAGCTTTCGTTGTTGCTGGAACTATGTGGTATGGTTCAGCAACTACCCCGATCGAATTATTTGGTCCCACTCGTTATCAGTGGGATCAGGGATACTTCCAGCAAGAAATATATCGAAGAGTTGGCGCCAGTCTAGCCGAAAATCTGAGTTTATCGGAAGCTTGGTCTAAAATTCCCGAAAAATTAGCTTTTTATGATTACATCGGTAATAATCCGGCGAAAGGTGGATTATTCCGGGCAGGCTCAATGGACAACGGGGATGGGATAGCTGTTGGATGGTTAGGACACCCTATCTTTAGAGATAAAGAAGGGCATGAACTTTTTGTACGCCGTATGCCTACTTTTTTTGAAACATTTCCAGTAGTTTTGGTGGACGGAGACGGAATTGTGAGAGCCGATGTTCCTTTTAGAAGGGCAGAATCGAAGTATAGTGTCGAACAAGTGGGTGTAACTGTTGAGTTCTATGGTGGCGAACTCAATGGAGTCAGCTATAGCGATCCTGCTACTGTGAAAAAATATGCTAGACGTGCCCAATTGGGTGAAATTTTTGAATTAGATCGTGCTACTTTGAAATCCGATGGTGTTTTTCGGAGCAGTCCAAGGGGTTGGTTCACTTTTGGACATGCTACGTTTGCTTTGCTCTTCTTTTTCGGACACATTTGGCATGGCGCTCGAACCTTGTTCAGAGATGTTTTTGCTGGGATTGACCCAGATTTGGATGCTCAAGTGGAATTTGGAGCATTCCAAAAACTTGGAGATCCAACTACAAGGAGACAGGTAGTCTGATACAACATTGCTCCGGTATCTTTCGCCTCTATATTTGATTTTTTTGATTTGACATAAGGTACCGTAGAAATATTGATTTGAATCATCGCCTTTCTTTGCTCTTGTCCTTTCTTTATCTGGGAAATAATCCTAAATGAACAGGTGTGGAAGCTATAATTGTAAACAACGATCGAATCTATGGAAGCATTGGTTTATACATTCCTCTTAGTCTCGACTTTAGGGATAATCTTTTTCGCTATATTTTTTCGAGACCCGCCTAAGGTCCCGACTAAAAAGACGAAATGATTTTTCATTATCTTAATTGAAGTAATGAGTCCCCCATATGGGGGACTCATTACTTCAATTAGTCTCCGTGTTCCTCGAATGGATCTCTTAGTTGTTGAGAGGGTTGCCCAAAAGCGGTATATAAGGCGTACCCTGTAAAGCTTACAAGTGAACCAGATATGGAGATGGCGACTAAGGTTGCTGTTTCCATTATTAGAGAATTTCAAGACCACGATGGATCTATGCTACGATAAGATCGTTTATTTACAACGGAATAGTATACAAAGTCAACAGATCTCAACCAATGCAATAGTATTTATGGCTACACAAACCGTTGAGGGTAGTGCTAGATCTGGGCCAAGACGAACTATTACAGGGGATTTATTGAAACCATTGAATTCAGAATATGGTAAAGTGGCTCCTGGATGGGGAACCACCCCATTTATGGGTGTCGCAATGGCTCTATTTGCGATATTCCTATCTATTATTTTAGAGATTTATAATTCTTCCGTTTTACTTGATGGAATTTCAATGAATTAGGTCCATAAGAACCAGAAGCCCTAGCTTTTCAATCAAAAATGAATCACTTAGGACTCAGATTTATAGTCCATTCTGGTAGTTTGACCGTGGAATTCCGTTGTTTCGGTATTTCCGGAATATGAGTGTGCGACTTGTTATAATTGATCCTATTGATAGTACAGAGAATGGGTCTGTCATCTCGACAGAGATGGTTCTGCCTCGTCGGATATTCATCCTAGTATCTGGAGCACGGAATATATGGAATAGATCAAGAAATATTTGAACTATGATTCATACCTACTATTCAGACCTCGTGACTGGACTTCAAAAAATTTTCAAACAAAGAGGTATTTGCTAAATTGAACGATTTTTCTTCCTTTAGAATCATGCTTATTTTGACCGAAGGACAAATCTTTCTCTGGATTTTTAGTCATTACATCTATGAATAAGTGATGATCAAATAGTTCTTACTCATAGAACCCTTGGTCTTAGTTTTTGGGTTTTATTGAATCATCGTGGTTCTAGTATGAATCTGAGGTTTCAATCGATTCATAGGGTCTCAACAAGAGAATTCCTATCAAAAAAAAATAGTAAACAATAGTCAATCTGCATTACGCACAAACAAAAACAACAAATCAAATAACAAATAAATAGGGGAATAGAAGATTCAAGAGGCCTGTAACGATCAACATAAAGACAGATGAGCTAACTTGATATTTTGGCATTCTCATCACAACAAAGAAGAGAGTTCGGATTTTGGTTCCTTCGTATCTTCAGAGACGATTAAATCAAGTGGATAAATAAGAAATTTCAAATTTTCTATTACATATCCATTGTAATCAGTATTTGGGTGTTTCTGCTTGAGCCGTACGAGATGAAATTCTCATATACGGTTCTCAGAGGGGGAGTCCCCTTGGTTTACCTATCTCAATAAAGTATATGATTGGTTCGAGGAGCGTCTCGAGATTCAGGCGATTGCAGATGATATAACTAGTAAATATGTTCCTCCTCATGTCAATATATTTTATTGTCTAGGAGGGATCACACTTACTTGTTTTTTAGTACAAGTAGCTACGGGTTTTGCTATGACTTTTTACTATCGTCCGACCGTTACGGAGGCTTTTGCCTCTGTTCAATACATAATGACTGAAGCCAACTTTGGTTGGTTAATCCGATCAGTTCATCGATGGTCAGCAAGTATGATGGTCCTAATGATGATCCTACACGTATTTCGTGTGTATCTCACGGGCGGATTTAAAAAACCTCGCGAATTGACTTGGGTTACGGGTGTGGTTCTGGCTGTATTGACTGCATCGTTTGGTGTAACTGGTTATTCCTTACCCCGGGACCAAATCGGTTATTGGGCAGTAAAAATCGTGACAGGCGTACCTGAAGCTATTCCCGTAATAGGATCACCTTTAGTAGAGTTATTGCGTGGAAGTGCTAGTGTGGGTCAATCTACTTTGACCCGTTTTTATAGTTTACACACTTTTGTATTACCTCTTCTTACTGCCGTATTTATGTTAATGCATTTTCCAATGATACGTAAGCAAGGTATTTCAGGTCCTTTATAGAGAAGACAGATCATAGATATTTGTAATCGATCATATATAATTTCGGGGAGGAACAATAGTGTTTTATTGCTACAAATATGGATTATTGAAAAGAATAAGACATCTTTTTGGATATTTCTCTTCAACTAAC